ATGATAGTGATTTAACTATAAGAGAAAGTTCTAATGATTTAGATGTAACTCAAAAATACAGGCATTTGTGGGTTCAATGCGAAAATTGTTATGGATTAAATTATAAGAAATTTTTTAAATCAAAAATGAATATTTGTGAACATTGTGGATGTCATTTGAAAATGAGTAGTTCGGATAGAATCGAACTTTTGCTTGATCCGGGTACTTGGGACCCTATGGATGAAGACATGGCCTCTCTGGATCCTATTGAATTTCATTCGGAGGAAGAACCTTATAAAGATCGTATTGATTCTTATCAACGAAATACAGGATTAACTGAGGCTGTTCAAACAGGTACAGGTAAACTAAATGGTATTCCCGTAGCAATTGGGGTTATGGATTTTCAGTTTATGGGGGGTAGTATGGGATCTGTAGTGGGTGAGAAAATAACACGGTTGATCGAGTATGCTACCAATCAATTTTTACCTCTTATTCTAGTGTGTGCTTCCGGCGGCGCACGCATGCAAGAAGGAAGTTTGAGCTTGATGCAAATGGCTAAAATATCTTCTGCTTTATATGATTATCAATCAAATAAAAAGTTATTCTATGTAGCAATCCTTACATCTCCTACTACGGGTGGGGTGACGGCTAGTTTTGGTATGTTGGGGGATATCATTATTGCCGAACCCGATGCCTACATTGCATTTGCTGGTAAAAGAGTAATTGAACAAACATTGAATAAGACAGTACCTGAGGGTTCACAAGTAGCTGAATATTTATTCGATAAGGGCTTATTTGATCCAATCGTACCACGTAATCCTTTAAAAGCAGTTCTGAGTGAATTATTTCAGCTCCATGCTTTCCTTCCTTTGAAAGAAAATGCAATTCAAGTAGAAACGTATAAGCCTTAATTTAATATATTTAATATTTAAAAATGAATTAAATGATTAAATTAATTCTACATTTTATTATTTGTTTGGAGGCGACCAAGCAGTTATTTAATTTATAGGAATAAAAGGAAAAGTCTGAAGAATGTATTTTTATTTAGTAACATAAGATTGAATTGTAGAAAAGAATTATGGGATTTTTTTTATCGTTATTAAATTAAAATGAAAACATTCCAATATACTAGAAAAAATTTAGAATAAATAGATATAGAAAAATAATAAGAATAATAAAAAAAATAAAATAATAAAGAAGTTGATTATCATACATCTATTTCATATAGAAAGATGAATAAGCCCATTTATTTACACTTTTGATTTCCATTTATTATATACTTACTATAATAGATTATATATTAGTATTTTGACTCCCTATTATATTTATTCCTTATTATATCGTAGTATATATATATATTACATAATATACTCTTATATTGTATATCTCCTTGTATATATTCAATACTGACTTAAGTATAATTATATATGACGTATAAGATATCTTTATAACAATAACAGATTAAAATGGTAATATAACAATAATAAAAAAGAGGTATAAAGAGGTAACCATTCTATGACAACAATCAGCAACTTACCCGCTATTTTTGTGCCTTTAGTGGGCTTAGTATTTCCGGCAATTGGTATGGTTTCTTTATTTCTTTATGTTCAAAAAAACAAAATTTTTTAGATATTATGGGGTTAAATCGTTTTTTTTCTATTTTTTTTAACTTACTTGGAGCATAACACAAATATCTATTTAGTAGAATGGCAGTTTCCCCCGAGCAGAAGTTCGTATGCATAAACATCATATATGAGTAAATTACTTATAGCTTTTTGAAAATAAATTGGTATCGGTAAGATTTCTGAAGCGTAAAGTAACTATATCTACATGTCTGGGGATATCTATAAAAAATCATATATATATAATACATAAAAAATAATACATAGAAAAGGGATGTTATTTTTTAGTTTAGTTTAACTCTAAGCAATTGATGAATTACTCCTAAAGCTTCACATCATATATAGTGCTAGTTGATGAGGGTTACTTCGGAAACAAAAAAATTAAAGTCAATTTTATTGGGGTTCCTCCCAATTACAATACAATGCAACTAGATGTAGTATAGTATGAGTTGGCGATCAGACCGGATATGGATAGAATTTATAGCGGGGTCTCGAAAACCGAGTAATTTCTGCTGGGCCTTTATCCTTTTTTTAGGTTCATTAGGGTTTTTATTGGTTGGAACTTATAGTTATCTTGGTAGGTATTTTCTACCGTTATTTCCCTCGCAGCAAATCATTTTTTTTCCACAAGGAATCGTGATGTCTTTCTATGGAATTGCGGGTCTTTTTATTAGTTCCTATTTGTGGTGCACAATTGCGTGGAATGTGGGTAGCGGTTATGATCGATTCGATATAAAAGAAGGAATAGTGTGTATTTTTCGTTGGGGATTTCCTGGAAAAAATCGTCGGATCCTTCTGCGATTCCTTATGAAAGACATTCAATCCATCAGAATGGAAGTTAAAGAGGGTATGTTTTCTCGTCCTATACTTTATATCGAAATCAGGGGCCAGGGGTCCATTCCCTTGACTCGTATCGATGAGAATTTGACTCTACGAGAAATTGAACAAAAAGCCGCTGAATTGGCCTATTTTTTGCGTGTACCAATTGAAGTTTTTTGAAAAAAAAAGTAAAAGCTTTGTTATTCTTAACAACAGGTAAAGAAAAAAGATAACTCAAGAATTCTCTTTCTCTTTTTTCTATAGCATAACTTAACTGAAGTTTCTGTCGAACGCTGATTAGAACAAGAAAAGTAAACGTACATGAAACAACCATAAAACAAAATAGTTTTTGTCCATAAATTCCTTTTTTTTTTATGCATAGTCAAATCGACTGAAATCAATTCATTAACGAAAGAAGTAAGAAATTGAAATAATAGATTCATATCATATATATCAAAACATTTCGGCATAAAGAATTCCTATTAATTATTCCTGTACTGCGGGTGACCCGCAAGTTTTGTTTAGAAATTTTTTGATATCTTGATAACCGGGGAGTTCTTGCGTCTCGAAATGCAAATAATATTGATTAATTTGAATAAAAAATGGCTCTTTCGTGCAGTCCTCCAAAGGAGACAATTGCTTCGAATTTGAGCAATTGATATATATTGAAAGAATAATATATATATATATATAGAGAGAGTTTATTTAGTCATTCATGGACTCTTTATTATTCTATTTCTGTATTTTTATATTATATATTTTTTTCCTCTTTTCTTTCGAAATTCAAGGACCAAACACTGTACTGAATCACAAATCAAAAATCGGGATATAGACTCGAGACTTGTAATGTAATAGAACTGATACTTGATCGAAATATTAGTATCCTATAGAGTCGACGAATGAGCCGAGTTAATTTCAAAATTCACAGACGGGCAAATGGCAAAAAAGAAAGCATTTATTTCCCTTCTATATCTTGCATCTATAGTATTTTTACCTTGGTGGATCGCTCTCTCATTTACATTTAACAAAAGTCTGGAATCTTGGATTAATAAGTGGTGGAATACTAGGCCCTCCGAAATTTTTTTGAATGATATTGAAGAAAAGGGTATTTTAAAAAAATTCATAGAATTAGAGGAACTATCCCTCTTCGACGAAATGATAAAGGAATACCCGGAAGGGCCTTTACATTTACAAAAACTCCATGCTGGAGTCTACAAAGAAACGATACAATTGATCAAGATGCACAATGAGAGTCGTATACATACGATTTTACATTTCTCAACAAATATAATTTCTTTCCTTATTCTAAGTGTTTATTCTATTCTAGGTAATGAAGACCTTATTTTTATTAACTCTTGTCTTCAAGAATTTATATATAATTTAAGCGACACAATAAAAGCTTTTTCTATTCTTTTATTAACCGATTTATGCATAGGATTCCATTCGCCCCATGGTTGGGAACTAATGATTGGCTCTATCTACAAAGATTTTGGATTTGATCATAACGATCACATTATATCCGGTCTTGTTTCTACTTTTCCAGTTATTTTAGATACAATTTTTAAATATTTTATTTTTCGTTATTTAAATCGCGTATCTCCGTCACTTGTAGTGATTTATCATTCAATGAATGATTGAAAAATGATCGAACGGTCCAATTATAATGTTTGTTACTTTGTACATAAGTAAAAGAGCCCAAAATATACTTATTCTTTCTAGCCAACCCGGGGAGTCCTTCAATATTCCACCCAAATTATTTCAGTATCTAGCAGAATCGTAGATAAGTAACTATACTAGTGACTTAGCAAATTTTATTGTAGAAATTTTTGGGATCAATGATTGGACCATGCAAACTAGAAATACTTTTTCTTGGATAAAGGAAGAGATTATTCGATTCATTTCCGTATCGCTCATCATATATATAATAACTCGGGCACCCATTTCAAAAGCGTATCCCATTTTTGCACAGCAGAGTTATGAAAATCCACGAGAAGCGACTGGCCGTATTGTATGTGCCAATTGCCATTTGGCGAACAAACCCGTGGATATCAAGGTTCCACAAGCGATACTACCTGATACTGTATTTGAAGCAGTTGTTCGAATTCCTTATGATCTGCAACTGAAACAAGTTCTTGCTAATGGTAAAAAAGGGGCTTTGAATGTAGGGGCAGTTCTTATTTTACCTGAGGGTTTTGAATTAGCCCCCCCCGATCGTATTTCGCCCGAGATTAAAGAAAAGACGGGAAATCTGTCTTTTCAGAGCTATCGCCCCACTAAAAAAAATATTCTTGTGATAGGTCCTGTTCCTGGTCAAAAATATAGTGAAATCACCTTTCCTATTCTTTCCCCGGACCCCACTACTAAGAAAGACATTCACTTCTTAAAATATCCCATATACGTAGGCGGAAACAGGGGAAGGGGTCAGATTTATCCCGACGGGAGCAAGAGTAACAATAATGTTTATAACGCTACAGCGGCGGGTATAGTAAACAAAATCATACGAAAAGAAAAAGGGGGGTACGAAATAACCATAGTGGATGCATCGGATGGACGTCAAGTGATTGATATTATCCCTCCAGG